GAGAGAAAGGGATTAAACGAAACCCCTGATGCACCGCGTGTACACATACAATAAATACAAGAATAAATACAAGAAAAGTGAGTCCAGTAGGATATATTTCACTAATTTTATATCGTTTTGGCGGCATGGCCGAGTGGTAAGGCGGGGGACTGCAAATCCTTTTTCCCCAGTTCAAATCCGGGTGTCGCCTGATCAACAAAAGGTGTGAAACCCTGCTTCTCTGTGCTGGTGATATAACTCGCCAAATTTTTTCTCATCAGAAGCATAGAAAAGGGGCTGGGGATACTTATTTGATTCGAAACAGGCGAGTAGGGGTTTTCGAAAAGAGTATAAATCGAGGATTCAAGAATATATTCTAAGGGTAGAGGGATTATCAAAACTTCGGGATTCTCTTTTTAAATTCTAAATAATTTTTTTTCGGCAACCCCGAATTAAGAATATACTGTCTCTCCGCTTTGGCACAGAGATAGTCGAAAAGGGTTACGCATTAGATCAAATAGAAAATTAGATATTGATTTCTCTTTTTATGCTTTTGAGCATCAACAACCAAAAAGGCCTTTTTTTTTTTTTCCTACATGTTTTCCATTAGTAACATTTCCGAGAGATGGTACTACGTATTTTGCTTCAGATTCATCTTTCCTTTTATTTAATGTTTCAAATAATGTTTCGAAATCATCTAGGCATTTTTAGTTTATTTATTAGATTGGGATATCAATAGTGTTCCGTTCGAATCCCTTTTTTGACTCTGCAGCATTGATTTCACTATACTATTAGTATTTAGTATTGAGGAATAGAACAATTCAATTCCTTCATATTTATATATTTATAGATATATTTATAGAGATCCTATTTATAGAGATAAGGGGACATAATTCACATGGATATAGTAAGTCTCGCTTGGGCTGCTTTAATGGTAGTCTTTACATTTTCTCTTTCACTTATAGTGTGGGGAAGAAGTGGACTCTAGGAGTATTACTAATTAGTCAAACTGTATCAATTGTTTTCTAGATCGTTCTGCAACACGTTTAAACTATTAAAAAAAAAAAAGATTTCGAATGGAATTCGATTCGGATGGAGTAATCCATTATATGAATCACACTTTTTCAATCAAACAGATATTTCACCAACTCCCATCTTTATATTTCGAAAGGAAGACTGAGAAAAGGAAATTCATTATAATAAAAATTATTGCGAAATGTTCTATTTCAACCAACGGGTTATTACCAGAGTTATAGATGAGTACTGAGGAAATTATTCCCTATTTAATTTCATTTAATGAAGAAGTCGTTTGGTTAAGTATATACGCATAAATATATACGCGCTTTCTATGACTATGAAAAGTGGTATACACAGAGATATCATGGTTGTCGAACGAGATATTATACATGAGAGAATCTTCACTCGGGTGAGTCTCATATTACACACTTACCGCTTACTTTAGAATATATAATATAATTTTAAAAATTGTATTTTATTGTATATTCTAAAGTAGAACTTTACACATTATACACTCTACTAATTCTAATAGATAGACCATATGGTCTATCTATTAGAATACTACCCCGATCAGAATTCGCTTTATTTTTAAGACGCGAAAATGGGAATCCCTTTCATTTTATTTCATTAATTTTTGATAAGAACTAAAACTTATAAGTCAATCTTAATTCAAATTAATTATTTTCACTGATTGTTTTTACATAAATTATAAGTAGAAAGGCGGTAGGAACTAGAATGAATAGCGCAGTAGCAATAAATGCAAGAATATTTACTTCCATAATATAAATATAATCTTTTTTTTTACTTCACAATAACTCGGGATTTAATCCCCTAGAGATTATAAACCTTTCAAATCAATTACCTCTCAATGTTTTTAAATCAGATCAATATCACGAATAACAATACCCGAGTTACCGAAAAAATTCGTCGTCAAAAACGGAATAAATAGTATAACATAACCGAACCCCAATTTCGATTCGGGACCCAATCCAAAATTCCTTTATTTGGTTCCGTTCTTTTTTCTATAACATACCTTACATTTTTTCATGTACAATCATCTGATCAAGTATCATCAGATCTCCCTTCTACTTCACTTCCATTAGTTACAAATACAAACAAAAAATATAATATATAATATATATTACTCTATTCCAGGTATCTGGAATAATCGAAAAAGCAGATTTGGAATACTTACTATAAATGCTACCAATAATTAGTACTAATACACCCCTTTTCCTGTCAAAAAGGGAAATAAAGAACCCTTTATTTAGTTTGGGAATGAAATTTTGCCCCCGGCCCCCTTTCCTTTCATAGCCATATTAAGGGGAGAGATTAATTGATTGATGTATTTTTATTGGAGCCACCGGGACTGACGGGGCTCGAACCCGCAGCTTCCGCCTTGACAGGGCGGTGCTCTGACCAATTGAACTACAATCCCAATGAAATACCCAATGAAATAGGGAATCTAGCAAAGATTTTTAGTCTTTTTTATCTCCGTATCGAG